GACTTAATTCCGTAAAAATCCCTGCCTTCTTTGAAATATCATGAACTGTTCTTGTTGGTTGAGCGCCTTTTTTAAGAAAATCGAGAATAGCAGGAAGATTTAAATAAGTTTGATTAGTTATCGGATCATAAAAACCCACCTTGCTAAGATCTCTTCCTTCTCTTCGGGATCGAACATCAATTGCAACGATTCGGTAAACGGCTCATTGGGATAGATGTATATGAATAATACCCCCCCCCTAGAAACGTATAAGAGGTTTTGGCCTCGTACGGCTCGAGAAAAAAATTCAATGAGTAGAAGTTAACTCTCTGTATAAAATTCAAATAGTAAATTCAAATATTAAATAGATTCATAAAAACATTAAATCAATTAGCCAGTATTGAAACCCTAACTAGTTTTTTCCATACAAAGCATTCGTAACATTCGTACTCTCGTAACTCAAGTTAAATAACTCTCAAATATCTCACCGGAGAATCCTTAAGTACTTTTTTTATTGAGTAGTCTCTAGCCCTTTTTTTGTTTGTCTCATTTTTTATAATCAATTTTGATTCTTCATTCTGATCTAGTTGTTCAAACAATTGAAAACCGGATTTCCTTGTTTCAGGATTCTTTATCCTTACTTTGAATCTTTAGGTTTAGACATGACTTCGGTGATCTTGAATCGTTTTATTAAAAAAGGGCAGCAACAAGCCCCTTATTTTGTTTATGATTTCTTTCTATACAAAGAATCATACAAACGCTTGATTCACGCATGATAGACTTTTGATTCAAAGAATTTTACAATTTTAAGAAAATTTCCTTTTCCATTGTAAAATTGCTTGAAAGGACTTTTTTTTTTCAATATAAAAAGACTTACGAAGTTGTTCCAACTTATTGATTCGCACTAACCCTAGATCCTTACCCCTGCGAAAGGAATAAAAACTTTCTATTCTCCTCGAGCTCCATCCTGTACTCTTTTTTATATTCCAAAAAAAATGTAGAACTCTAGTAAAATAGAACACAAAATGTCGAGCCAAGAGCACCTTTATTCCTATATAAAAAGTGGCGGATGAAAAAATCCACAGCAGATCATGTCCTTCAATTCAAGTCGCACGTTGCTTTCTACCACATCGTTTTAAACGAAGTTTTACCATAACATTCCTCTAGTTTGTGTAATTGATTCAATTATGGAATCATGAATAGTCATAGTTCAGTCAGTATATCGTAATCTATATCTATACTTTTTCTTTCTCTATGAATAGAATAGTGAATTTACGCGTAAAGGTTCAGTCAGAATTCAAATGAATCCCATATTAGTTTGAATATAAATCTATATTTATATATATATAAATATAGATTTTTTTTAATTCGGTTGAAATGATGAAAAATAAGTTTATTCTTCTTTTCATTTCAATATTTTATTCTTAAAAACTATTGGATTTTTAAACAGAAAGAGAAAGATGGTGTACAAAGGCAATAGAAGATTTATTCCGTAATGACTGTACTCTGGGACGGAAGGATTCGAACCTCCGAATAGCGGGACCAAAACCCGTTGCCTTACCGCTTGGCTACGCCCCATTTCGATTTTTATTCAAGACTACTAAAAGAGTAATATTCCTATTGGTTGTTCGTCAATTCAAAATGAAATATAGATTACATTGGTGCTAGAGTTTTAACACGTGTAGATAGCAAATCAAACTTACTTTATTGATCATTACATAGAATTCAATTAAGATATTGTATGAAAATATTATTTCTTTCATTCTCATAAGAGAATGAAAGGATTTTTGATTGAGTAAGTTCAACAAAGTCTTTTTAGACTATCTTTCTTTATTTTTTTCCTTATATAAAAAATATATTAATAACTCAATCAAAATTTAATTATCCACAAGAACACCAATTTTTGTTATGCTTAATCTTAATATAGTTAATTTGATCTGTATTTGTTTTAATTCTGCCCTTTTTTCAAGCACTTGTTTAGTCGCCAAATTGCCGGAGGCCTACGCCTTTTTGAATCCAATCGTAGATGTTATGCCCGTAATACCTCTTTTCTTTCTTCTCTTAGCCTTTGTTTGGCAAGCCGCTGTAAGTTTTCGATGAAATTCTTAATACTGTCTTAAAAAAATTCATGATTTTTATTCTTGCAACAATTCAAAAGATCAAAAAAATCTTGACGTATGAACGAACTCTCAATTCAAACAGTGAATTTTTTTGGTAGGCATACTAAATCTGGATCATTTCTATTTCCTAAATTTTATCCTCTTTTCCCTAAATGAAAGAACCTAATTAGATTTGAGTTCACCAAAAAAATATCTAGATGTTGGTATGCAAATCTGTTTGAAGATAAAAGATTCGACTATGTATCTTAATTACAAATGACTTTCTGAAACCTTTTTGTTTTTTTTTATTGGTATCAAAATTAGATATTTGGTATAAAAATAGAGAATCTATTCTCTTTTTTTTTTTAGTAAGATCTTGGAGATTGTGTAATGCTTACTCTCAAACTTTTGGTATACACTGTAGTTATATTCTTTGTTTCTCTCTTCATATTTGGATTCCTATCTAATGATCCAGGACGTAATCCAGGACGTGAAGAATAAAAAAGAAAGGTTTTTTATTGCTTTATTTAATTAGTGGAAATGGCGAATTTTATTAGGATTTTATCTATTACACACCATCAAAAGGAGAAAGGGAAAGAGAGGGATTCGAACCCTCGGTACGATTAATTCGTACAATGGATTAGCAATCCAACGCTTTAGTCCACTCAGCCATCTCTCCTAATCGAAAAGGGATACTTATTAGGTTCCATTAAATAAAAAAAGGCTTGAAAAAGAAACTTCTCCACTTTATTCTTAAAAAGCTTTCTTTTTTTTGTATAGATTATTCTTTATATTATATATATTTTTTCATTTTCTATATTTTATTATATATAAAATTTCTTTTTTATTATATAAATATAGTTATCCTCTATTTATATATATAATATATATATATATTACTATTATATAACTGTTTTTATAGAACTTTCTCAGTAATTCTAGTTACATTAAAAATTTAAATAAAGATTAGATAAAGAAAAGGCGCGAAAGATAAATAGAAATAAATAAAACCACAACAATAGAAATAGAGAATCTTTTTTTATTTTGTCTCGTCAAAACACAAGTAAAAGATCTTTTTTATTTTAATAGCCTGGCCTGGTCAGTCCCCAGCCGGGCCTTTTTTTGTTAAAGTTAAAAAGACTCATCCGATGGATTTTTAAACAAAAAAAGATTTGAAATTGAAAAAAAAAAGTGGAATTGAATCCGCTTAATTTTATTAAGTCAACGCTAGAATTTTCTTATTTTTTCAGATTTTTTTATTACACCCCCGATTACTTTGTTCGACAAAAGGTTAATTTATATACAATAATTGCATTGTAGCGGGTATAGTTTAGTGGTAAAAGTGTGATTCGTTCCTTTAATCCCTTTAATAGTTAAAGGGTCTCTCGGTTTTATTAATCTTCCGATCAAAAATTTTATTTCTTAAAAGGATTTAGTCCTTTCCCTTTCAATGAAAGATTCAAGGAAGATTATAGATTCTCGTAATTTGTATCCAAAGACTCTAATCAATTGTAAATTTGGATTATGAAATTCCGAAACATAATTTTTGAATTGGATGACTATTTACAATTCAATAAGTATAACAAGAGGATCCATGGATAAAGCTAGAAAAGTTTCTTTCTAATCGTAACTAAATCTTCAGTTCTATTCATTGTTTGGTATAGAAAAAATTGAAGCAAAATAGCTATTAAACGAGAACTTTGGTTTACTAAAGACATCGACATATTATATTGTTTTAGCTCGGTAGAAACCAAATACTTTTCCTAAGGATTCCGTTAATATAGAAATAAAGAACGAAGTAACTAGAAAGATTGTTCGAGTTCACCTGATCTATCTTCTAGAAGGATCATCTAGAAAGCAAAATTTTCTGTGAAAGTACCCAGACGGAAAAAAAAAGCTAACATAGATGTTATGGGTCGAATTTTGATTTCGTTCCCGTCTTTTTTTATTTGGGAATTTATCCATCCATCATAAAGGAGCCGAATGAAACCAAAGTTTCATGTTCGGTTTTGAATTAGAGACGTTAAAAATATAAAAATGATCGATCGACGTCGACTAAAACCCTTAGCCTTCCAAGCTAACGATGCGGGTTCGATTCCCGCTACCCGCTCTAAATTCACAATTGCTCCTTTTTTTATTAGAGACAATTTTCATTTTCTCTATTAGAATTGTCTAATAGCAATTGTGTATTGAATTAACCTCAATACACAATTGCTAAAAAGATTTCGCACATTCTTTTTTTTTTTTTTAACAATTGGAAAGTAAAAAAAAGGGAAAAGCGTCCATTGTCTAATGGATAGGACATAGGTCTTCTAAACCTTTGGTATAGGTTCAAATCCTATTGGACGCAATATCAATATAGATATATTGATATTTATCTATTATTTCCATTTCGATATATTATATAGAATATATTTCTATTCTATTTCGAAAAAAGATAAGAAAGAAATATAATAAGAAAGAAATTCTGAATGCTGTAAGATTTAATATTAAACAGATATTAGTTATCTACTTCTTTCTATTATATACTTATATACTTCTATTTATAGAATTGAATTAAAATTAAAGAGTAAAATTGACTAAAGAATCAAAAATTAAGAACGTTTCTTTTTTTATAATTTCTCCTGAAGTAGAAAACGTTCCAGTTGCTCTTGAATACCTTCTTTCAAAAAGCTTTCTGCTTCAGCGGTTAATGTCTTGGTAGAGGCTATGATTTCTTGAAACTCAGGTTTATTCGTTTTTAAGTAAGTGCGTAACTGAACGAGAAATTTTCTTACTTGTCCAATTTCTAATCCATCCAGATAACCATTTGTTCCGGTATAAATGGTCATTATCTGTTCTTCCACTGTGAGAGGGGCTGATTGGGATTGTTTCAGTAGCTCACGCAATCGTTGACCTCTTGCCAATTGATTCTGAGTAGCT